TTTCTCTCGAGTTGTAATCCAATACACAAATCAATTGGTTCCGTCAAACTAGCTACATGCTGTGTATTGTCAATTATTTCTACATAAGGTGGCAAGATGATATCCTGAGCAGTTACACATTTAGGTCCCCTAACACAAATAGACGCCTCACAAGTTCCATATAGATTACTTCTCAATACAATTTCTTTCAAATTCATTAAAATTTCGTGTACTGATTCTTGAATACCTACTATAGTCGAGTATTCATGTGGTATTTTCTCAGATTTTGCACGTGTGATACATGTTCCTTCTATTTCTCCAAGCAAAGCTCTTCGCATCGCAATGCCTATTGTGTCAGCTTGACCTTTCAAAAGTGGAGAGAGAATAAAGCGCCCATAATAAAGACATTTACTATCTGTTCTTGATTCAACACATTTCCACTGCAGTGTCCGAGTAGATACTCTTATTTTCTCTCGAACCATAGTAATATTATAAAAAATTGATCATATCTTGGAATCATTTATTTCTCTTGAAATATCTGCAATTCTTTTTTCTACACCCGTCTTTTTTTAGGAGGCCTACAGCCATTATGTGGCATAGGGGTTACATCTCGTACGAAACTTAATAGTATACCACTTCTACGGATAGCCCGTAATGCTGCGTCTCTTCCCAGACCAGGACCTTTTATCATGACTTCTGCTCGTTGCATACCTTGCTCTACCACAGTACGAATAGCATTTCCTGCCGCTGTTTGAGCCGCAAACGGCGTCCCTCTTTTTGTACCCCTAAATCCACAAGTACCGGCGGAAGCCCAAGAAACCACCCGACCTCGTACATCTGTAACAGTCACAATGGTATTGTTGAAACTTGCTTGAACATGAATAACGCCTTTTGGTATTTTACGTGCACTCTTACGCGAACTAATACGTCCATTTCTGCGTGAACCAATTTTTGGTATAGATTTTGCCATAGTTTATCATTTCATAAATATGAGTCAGAGATATATGGATATATCCATTTCATGTCAAAACAAATACTTCATTTTTTTATTTGTATATCAATCAAATCTTTTAGAAAGTTCTTTTTACTAGAATGGTTATCCTTGTCGTTGTTTATGTTTTGGGTTAGAACAAATTACTATAATTCGTCCCCGTCTGCGGATCAGTCGACATTTTTCACAAATTTTACGAACAGAGGCTCTTATTTTCATATTTGTCATTCCCTACTTTAATTTCGATTTTTGGAAGAAAATAAGTTTCTTGAAATTTTGAACCTCAAATTGTATTCTCATGGGAAGGGGTGTTGAAGTTGAAAAACCACTAGTCGTTTGAATCCTTGTTGCGGAGTCTATAAATTATACGACCTCTGGTTGAATCATAACGGCTTACTTCAATCTTAACCCTATCTCCCGGTAGGATCCGTATAAAACTACGTCGTATCCTTCCCGAAACATAACCTAGAATCATATCTTCATTATCTAAACGAACCCAGAACATACCATTAGGAAGTGATTCAGTAATCAAGCCTTCATGAATCCATTTTTGTTCTTTCATTCCAGGCAAAACCCCCTTAAAGTATTAACTAATAGAGGAGTGATATTAGACAACCCGTCTTTTCTCTTTTTTTTTTCACAAATAGGAAATTTGGAATCCAATTCAAATATCAGAAGGATTACCATATATAACATAAAATTTCTCCACCAATTCCTTCTAGTCGAGCCTCTCGATCTGTCATTATACCTCGAGAGGTAGAAAGAATTACAATTCCCATTCCGCCTAAAATTCTAGGAATTCGTTGATAGTTAGAATAGATTCGTAGACCAGGTCGGCTGACCCTTTTTAAATTTAAGGTATTTTTATATGGTCCTTTCCTATTTCTTCTATGTCGCAGAGTTAAAACCAAAAAATCTTTTTTTTTTTCTTGATGTTTTCTCGCGTTTTCGATAAAGCCTTCTCGTAAAAGTATTTTTACAATGTTTTCGGTGATGTTAGTAGATGCTATTCGAACCGTTTCCCTTCTATTCATGTCAGCATTTCGTATAGAGGTTATTATATCAGCAATAGTGTCCTTACCCATGATGAACTAAAATCCGCGGTGTCTCCGAATTTTTATCTAAGCAACATGCTTTTTTTATTAGTTTATTATTTCTTTTATTTTAAGGTATATACGTGATACACAATCTACTATATTAATAATTAATTCAAATATCCCATTTCTCGTCTTATAATACCTCGGGAGCTAATGAAACTATTTTAGTAAAGTTTTGTCTCAATTCCCGGGCAATCGCACCAAAAACTCGAGTTCCTTTTGGATTTCCTTCTTGATCAATGATAACTGCAGCATTGTCATCATATCGTATTATCATACCATTGTCTCGTTTGAGTTCTTTACAGGTACGTACAATTACAGCTCTGATCACTTCTGATCTTTCTAAGGGCGTATTTGGTATTGCTTCTTTGATCACAGCAACAATAACGTCACCAATACGAGCATATCGACGATTGCTAGCTCCTATGATTCGAATACACATCAATTCTCGAGCCCCGCTATTGTCTGCTACATTCAAATGGGTCTGAGGTTGAATCATATCATTTTTTTTTATCTGTTCTTTCAATGCAAAAATAAAATGCAAAGGGCGAAAAAGAAAAAGAAATATTGTTTGTCCAAAACAAAAAAACCTTCTGTTTTTTTATCTCAAAGGTCTATTTCTCTTGGTTCTATATTACCATCACTATCCTGAAATAATGAATTGAGTTCGTATAGGCATTTTAGATGCCGCTATTGAGATCGCCCTTCGGGCTATATTTTCTGCTACTCCGCTTATTTCATAAAGTATTCGACCTGGTTTGACAACAGCTACCCAATATTCGGGAGATCCTTTCCCAGAACCCATACGGGTTTCCGCGGGTCTTACTGTAACTGGTTTGTCTGGAAATATACGTACCCATATTTTTCCACCGCGGCGTGCATTTCGTGTCATTGCTCGCCGCCCCGCTTCTATTTGTCTCGACGTGATCCAAGCGGGTTCAAGTGCCTGAAGAGCATATCTTCCGAAACAAATATGATTCCCCCGATAAGATATTCCCTTCATTCTTCCTCTATGTTGTTTACGGAATCTGGTTCTTTTGGGGTTATAGTTGATGGTTTTTTCTTAATTCCATCTCTACTACAGAACCGGACGTGAGAGTTTCTTCTCATCCGGCTCCTCGCGAATGAAAAATTGGAATATTGAATTCAATTTTCATATTGAATTAAGGTATACGTGTAATAATACACTGAATCAAGAGATTCTTTCGGATTCATCTAATTTTTTTCATTTTTTTTATAAAAATCTTTCCAATAAAAAAAAAGGAATTTTCGCGGGCGAATATTTACTCTTTCAATATCTATTTTAGCTGTAGTGTTAGTTTATCACTTTTCAGAATAGATGAATTGTTCTTTGGTTCGTTCCGCCATCCTTCCAAATGAATCAGCAGAATTCATTTTCAATTGAATCTTCTGTATTCACAGGTTCCATCGTTCCCATCGCTTCTTAATTAATGGTTAGGTCTGAATTATACAACGGAGCTCTTAATTAAAATTGTTTTTGAGCCAACCTTCTTAGTCTTTATTGGCTAGAGGCTCTTACTTTTTCTAAGAACAGATTCATATAATTGTATCTGTATTGATGCTTTATTACATTGTCTTTTATGAAATGATTCAAAGACCTTACATATTGGAATCATATATCTTTTATATTTCTTTTTTTTCTTTCTCTCACCTTTCCATTTATCTGCATCCCTTTATATTTTGTATATTTTCATTTAATTTTGCTTGACAATTCATTAGATCTATTGTTTATGCCAAGTACAAAAAATTTCAGTTGCTGCAATGATAGGACAAAAATATCCTATCTTGACTGCTTCTCTGGATCCAGATAATGTGATGCAATGAGTTGGTTATTAGTTCTATATTTATTAGTTCATATTACATACTATAGGACTAGGTCTTTTACTTTTTTTAACAAAACCAACGAGTCACACACTAAGCATAGCAATTCTATCAAAGGTCATAACGAATTTTTATTTAACCTTATAGAATTAATAGAATTAAAAATTAGAATTTTTTTGATGGAAAAAAAATGAATGAAAAAGGTTGTCGTTTTATGTTTCATCCGAAAATAGAAACATAAACACAGGTCAAGTAAAGGATTATTATTCCTTGTCTATAAATATCCAAATTTTAATACCCAATACTCCATAGATAGTTCGAACCGTATAGGCGCAATAATCAATTTTCGCACGAATAGTTTGTAGGGGAACCCTGCCCTCTCTTATCCATTCGATACGTGCAATTTCTTTTCCATCGATACGACCCGCAATTTGTATTTGAATTCCTTTTGTATCAGCTTGTTCGGTTAATTCAATAGCTTTTTTCATTGCTTTTCGAAATGACACCCTATTCTTTAATTGTCCGGCTATAAATTCTGCAAGAATATTAGGATTTCCATAAGGTTTTGCAATTCTTGTAATAGCAATGTTGAGTTTTCGGTTCACACAATTCAATTCTTTTTGTACATTTATTTTTAGGTCTTCGATCCCTCGTGGTTTATTTTCTATTAATAACTTTGGGAATCCCATATAGATTATGACCTGTATCAGATCGATTCTTTTTTGAATTTCGATATGTGCAATTCCTTCGACACTCGAGGATGTTTTTGTATTTTTTTGTACATAATTTTTGATACAATCCCGTATTTTTTGATCTTCTTGTAGACCTTCAGAATAATTTTTTGGTTGTGCAAACCAAAGGGAATAATGATCTTGGGTAGTACCAAGTCGGAAACCAAGTGGATTTATTTTTTGTCCCATATTACTCCGTTATATAAAACAGTTCAGACTGTAAACCATAGACCACCTTTTTTTGATCACTTACAGATAATCCTCGCATAAATTTTCTAAACGCCTCAAAGTAGGACATATCTCTTATTATCATATTTATGTGACAAGTACGTCTTTTTATGAGATAACTACGTCCTCGAG